ACTGATTCTTGAATACCTACTATAGTTGAAAATTCGTGCGGTATTTTCTCAGATTTTACACGTGTGATACATGTTCCTTCTATTTCTCCAAGCAAAGCTCTTCGCATTGCAATACCTATTGTGTCGGCTTGACCTTTCATAAGTGGAGACAGAATAAAGCGTCCATAATAAAGACGTTTACTGTCGGTTCTTGATTCAACACACTTCCACTGTACTGTCCGAGTGGACATTGTTACTTTCTCTCGAACCATAATAATACTTTTTTTTTTATCAAATCATTGAATTATTTATTTCTCTTGAAATCTCTTCAATGTTTATTTTTACACGCGTCTTTTTTTAGGAGGCCTGCAGCCATTATGTGGCATGGGTGTTACATCCCGGATGAAATTTAATAGTATACCACTTCTACGAATAGCTCGTAATGCCGCATCTCTTCCCAGACCAGGACCCTTTATCATGACTTCTACTCGTTGCATACCTTGATCCACTACTGTTCGAATAGCATTTCCTGCTGCCGTTTGAGCAGCAAATGGTGTTCCTCTTCTTGTGCCCTTGAATCCACAAGTACCTGCGGAGGACCAAGAGATCACCCGACCTCGTACATCTGTAATAGTCACAATAGTATTGTTGAAACTTGCTTGAACATGAATAACTCCTTTTGGGATTTTACGTGCATTTTTACGTGAACCAATATGTCCATTTTTGCGTGAACCAATTTTTAGTAAGGGTTTTGCCATATTTTATTATCTTATAAATATAAGTTAGAGGTTTATGGATATATCCATTTCATGTCAAAATAGATCCTTTATTTTTATTTGTACATCGGATTCTTTAGAGAGTCTCTGTTTAGAAAGGTTATCCCTGCCTTTGTTTGTGTCTCGGGTTGGAGCAAATTACTATAATTCGTCCTCGTCTACGTATTAGTCGACATTTTTCACAAATTTTACGAATGGAAGTCCTTATTTTCATATTTGTCATTCCTTAACTTTAAATATACATACTTTTTGAAGAAAATAAAATGAGTTTCTTTAAATAAAATTTGAATTGTATCTTTATGAAAGGAATGTTGAAGTTGAAAAAACTATTTAGTCATTCGAATCCTTGTCGTGGAGTCTATAAATTAGACACCGTCTGGTCGAATCAGAAGGACTTATTTTTATTTTGACTCTATTCCTTGGTAATATAGTATGTATATAAAACAAAACGATGTTGGATCTTTCCTCAACCATAACCAAAAATCCGATCTTTTTTATCTAAAGGAACTTGGAGCATACCTTTTTAAAATGATTCAGTAATTAAACCCTTTTGAGTCCATTTTTTTTTCTTTCTTTTCATCTAGAACTCTCTTGAAGTATCAACTAAGTAGGAGAAATTTTATTAGAAATCTGTCTTCCCCCCCCCTTTTTTTTTTTTCACAAAGAAGAAGTCTTGATACAATTTGGATGTCAGAATAATTACCATATATAACACAAGATTTCTCCACCAATTTTTTCTAGTCGGGCTTCTCGGTCTGTCATTATACCCCGAGAAGTAGAAAGAATTACAATACCTATCCCACCTAAAATTCTAGGAATTTTTTGATAGTTAGAATAGATTCGTAAACCAGGGCGACTGATCTGTTTTAAATTTAGATTAGTTCGATATGATCCTTTTTTATTCCTTCTATGTTGTAGGGTTAAAATCAATTTTTTTTTGTTGATTTCTCGATGTTTCCTCACATTTTCAATAAAGCCTTCTCGTAAAAGTATTTTAATAATGTTTTCGGTGATGTTCGTAGATGCTATTCGAACAGTTCCCTTTTTATCCATGTCAGCATTTCGTATAGAGGTTATTATGTTAGCAATAGTGTCTCTGCCCATGATAAACTAAAATAAAATTAATCCTCAATTTTTGATATAATCAACATATTTATTATATTTTTTTATATTTTTTATTTAAAATATATGCCCGTGAAACACAATTTACTAATTAATTTATTAATTTTAATTTCATTTATTTCATTCAAAAATTATACTTTTATTCAAATTCAAATAACTATATTATGGTCTCATCTTAAATGTTATATTTCATCTTATATCTTTAGAATTAATGCTTTAGTTATCTTATAATACTTCAGGTGCTAATGAAACTATTTTAGTGAAATTTAATTGTCTTAGTTCCCGGGCAATTGCACCAAAAATTCGAGTTCCCTTTGGATTTCCTTCTTGATCAATGACAACTGCAGCATTGTCATCATATCGTATTATTATACCGTTGTCACGCTTGAGTTCTTTACAACTACGTACAATTACAGCTCTGACTACTTCTGATCTTTCTAGAGGTGAATTTGGCAAGGCTTCCTTGATCACAGCAACAATAACGTCACCAATATGAGCATTTCGGCGATTACTAGTCCCTATGATTCGAATACACATCAATTCTCGGGCTCCGCTGTTATCTGCTACATTCAAATGGGTTTGAGATTGGATCATATCATTTTTTTAATCTGTTATTTCTATTTCAATGCAAAGGTAAAAAAAAAATATTATTTGTCAAAAAAAAAGAAACTTGTGATTTTTTTTTTCAGCCCAAGTGTCTTTTTCCCTTTGGATCCATATTTTTATCCTGAAAGAATGAATTGAGTTCGTATAGGCATTTTTGACGCTGCTATTGAAATAGCTTTTCTGGCTATATTTTCTGCTACTCCGCTCATTTCATAAAGTATTCGACTCGGTTTAACGACAGCTACCCAATATTCGGGCGATCCTTTACCCGAACCCATACGTGTTTCTGTAGGTCTTACGGTAACAGGTTTGTCGGGAAATACACGTACCCATATTTTTCCACCGCGGCGTACATTTCGTGTCATTGCCCGACGTCCTGCTTCTATTTGTCTAGATGTAATCCAAGCGGGTTCAAGTGCCTGAAGAGCATATTTGCCGAAACAAATATGATTACCTCGATAAGATATTCCTTTCATTCTTCCTCTATGTTGTTTACGAAATCTGGTTCTTTTGGGGTTATAGTTGACGGTTGTTTCTGAATTCCATCTCTACTACAGAACTGGACATGAGAGTTTTTTCTCATCCAGCTCCTCGCGAATGAAATGATTAAAAAAACATACATGTAGTTGATGAATAATATACTAAATCGTTGAAATCTTTGAGATTTTATCTAATTTATTTATTATAAATTTGTATAATTTTATTTTATATATAACTATGTATTCTATTTAATTCTATTTTCTATTTAATTCTATATTATTATTTATTAAATATTTATTAAAAAAATATTATTTAGAATATTCAAATTTTATTAAAATTTAGAAATCAAATAAATAAAAAACTTTCGCGGGCGAATATTTACTCTTTTGATATTTACTTTAATTTGTAGGGTTAACTCATGATTTCTTAGAATAAATAGATTGTCTTTTGGTTCATTTCGCCATCCTGTCCAATAAATTATTAAGATTTATTTTTAATAGATTAATAGAATCTTATGTATTCACTGGTTCCGTCGTTCCCATCGCTTCTCGATAAATGGTTATAGGTCTTTATTTTACAACAGAGCCTTTAATTTAATGAATGAAATTTATTCTTGAGTCAATTTTCTTAGTCTTTATTGGCTCGAGGCTCTTAATTTTTTATTCTATATTCTATGAAGAGATTGATTTAGTTATAGATCAATCGGTATTGATGCTTTATTTCATTGGCTTTTATGAGATGACTCATAGACCTTACATATTGGAATGGAATCATATATCATTAATATTCTTTCTTTTTCTCTCTTTCTTTCATCCTTCCATTTATCCGCATAATTTTCTATTTTGCTTTACAACTCCCAATCCGATTGGTTTTTTCTTTTATTTATGCAAAAAAGATTTCAATTGCTACAACGATATGACCAATATATCATATCTTGATTGCTTCTTTAGATTCAGATAAGGCGAAGTGATGAGTAAGTTATTATTTCTATATTTATGAGTTCTTCATAGTATAAGTCAGTCCATTTTTTGAATCTTGAGCCTAAAAAACGAGCGAGTCGCACACTAAGCATAGCAATTATATCAAATTATCAATTGAAATTTATATTTTATTGAATCTTATAGAATTAAATAGAATTCAAATTGTTTTATTAATGAATAAGAAGACAAATAAAGGTCTATTATTTCCGATCTGCAAATATCCAAATTTTTATGCCTAATACCCCATAAATAGTTATAACTGTATAGGAACAATAATCAATTTTAGCTTGAATGGTTTGTAGAGGAACCCTGCCCTCTCTAATCCATTCGGCACGTGCAATTTCTTTTCCGTCAAGACGTCCTGCAATTTGTATTTGAATTCCTTTTGTATTCGCTTGTTCAGTTAATTCAATAGCCTTTTTCATTGCTTTGCGAAACGAAACTCTATTCTTTAATTGTCCGGCTATAAATTCCGCAAGAATATTGGGGTGTCCATAAGGATTTGCAATTCTTGTAATAGCAATGTTGAGTTTTCGGTTCACAAAATTAAGTTCTTTTTGTATATTTATCCGCAATTCTTCGATTCTTTTAAGTTTATTTTCTATAAATAATTTTGGAAATCCCATATGTATTTTAACCTGAATTATATCAATTCGTTTTTGAATCTCTATACGTGAAATTCCTTCAACACCAGAAGATATTTTCATATTTTTTTGTACATAATTCTTAATAGAGTTTCTTATTTTTTGATCTTCTTGTAGACTCTCAGAATAAATTTTTGGTTGTGCAAACCAAAGAGAATGATAATCTTGGGTTGTACCAAGTCTCAAACCAAGTGGATTTATTTTTTGTCCCATAATCCCCCATTACTACTATACATATCACGAAATGTCATATCTGTGGACTTTTTTTTATTTATCCACTCTGGTTTTTTTAAGTATATTTTATATTCTTCATATTCTTCATACTTCATATTCTTCATATTCATACTTCATATTCTTCATATAAGGATATATCCTTCAATACAATAGTTATATGACAAGTTGGTCTTTTTATC